TCGATCTGATACAGGTTATCATCTATATGGGATTTCCAAAATTATTAATAAAAAATAGACCGCGAGCGGTCGAAGACCTCAAAATAAACGTACAAAAAGAATTGAATTGTGTGAACCGAAAACTCAACATTACTATTAAACAAATTGCAAAACCTTATGGACACCCTAAAATTCTTGCAGAATTTATAGCCGTACAATTAAAAAATAGGGTATTCTTTCGAAAAGCAATGAAAAAGGCTATTGAATTAGGCAAACAAGCCGGGGCAAAAGGAATTAAAATACAAATCGCAGGCCGTCTCGGTGGAAAAGATAAGGCACGTGTTGACTGGATAAGAAAGGGTAGGGTTCCCCTACAAACCATTCGCGCGAAAATTGATTATTACGCCTATACGTTTCGAACTATCTATGGGGTATTGGGTATCAAAATTTGGATATTTATAGACGAGGAATAATAAGCCTTTACTTGACTTGTCTTTCTGTTTTGATTTAACGATAGAACAAAGAATGACAGCCTTTTTTCCATCAAATTTCCATCAAAACAATTCTCATTTTTAATTCTATATTCTATAAGGTTGAATAAAAATTCGATTGACCTCTTCTTTTGATAGAATTGCTATGCTTAGTGTGTGACTCGTTGGTTTTTGTTAGAATTAATACGAAAAAAAAGTAAGAGCCCATAGTATGAAGTTTGAACTAATAACTATAGAACTAATAACCAACTCATCGCATCACATTATCCGGATCCAAAGAAGCAGTCAAGATAGGATATTTTGGTCCTATCATTGCAGCAACTGAATTTTTTTTTTCATAAACAAGAAATCAAATGAGTTGTCAAGCAAAAGAAAAAAAAAAAAAGAAAAATATACATTAAAGGAGGGGGATGCGGATAAATGGAAAGGCGAAAGAAAGAAAAAAATGAATCTAAATGATATACGATTCCACTATGTAAGGTCTTTGAATCATATCATAAAAGACAATGTAATAAAGCATGAATACAGATTCACACATAATTATCTGATATGAATCTATTCATAGAAAAAAGAAAAAAGTAAGAGCCTCCGGCCAATAAAGACTAAGAGGGTTGGCTCAAGAACAAAGTTCATTAAGGGCTCCATTGTAGAATTCAGACCTAATCATTAATCAAGAAGCGATGGGAACGATGTAATCCATGAATACAGAAGATTCAATTGAAAAAGAATCCTAATGATTCATTGGGAAGGATGGCGGAACGAACCAGAGACCAATTCATCTATTCTGAAAGGTGATAAACTAATCCTATAAAACTAAAATAGATATTGAAAGAGTAAATATTCGCCCGCGAAAATTCCTTTTTTATTAAATTGCTCACATTTTTTTTTAGCAATGCAATCTAATAAAATATATCTATACAAAAAAATATAGACAAACTATATATATATAATATTTCAAATTTCCTTATATATCCTAATATAAAAATATCTAATAAATTAGATGAATATCAAAGAATCTATTGATTTAGTGTATTATTAAATGTATATCTTAATTCAATATTATTATTCTATTCATTTTTATTATTCATTTTTATTCATTTTCAAATTTAGAATATATTAATCTATATATTAATTTAGAATTCTATTCTAATTCGAATTAAATTTTTAAATATTCATATTCAATTAAAATTGAAATTTTTTCATTCGCGAGGAGCCGGATGAGAAGAAACTCTCACGTCCGGTTCTGTAGTAGAGGTGGAATTAAGAAAAAACCATCAACTATAACCCCAAAAGAACCAGATTCTGTAAACAACATAGAGGAAGAATGAAGGGAATATCTTATCGGGGGAATCGTATTTGTTTCGGAAGATATGCTCTTCAGGCACTTGAACCTGCTTGGATCACGTCTAGACAAATAGAAGCAGGTCGGCGAGCAATGACGCGAAATGCACGCCGCGGTGGAAAAATATGGGTACGTATATTTCCAGACAAACCAGTTACAGTAAAATCTGCGGAAAGCCGTATGGGTTCGGGGAAAGGATCCCCCCGATATTGGGTAGTTGTTGTCAAACCCGGTCGAATACTTTATGAAATAAGCGGAGTATCAGAAAATATAGCCCGAAGGGCTATCTCGATAGCGGCATCTAAAATGCCTGTACGAACTCAATTCATTATTTCAGGATAGGAATGTAGAACCAAAGGAAATAGATCTTGAGGATAAAAACAACCGTAGATTCTTTTTACTTTTTATTTTTGGCAAACAATATTTCTTTTTCTTTTTCGCCCTTTGTTTGTTTGCATTTATTGAAAGAACAGATAAAAAGAAGATATGATTCAACCTCAGACCCATTTGAATGTAGCAGACAACAGCGGGGCTCGAAAATTAATGTGTATTCGAATCATAGGAGCTAGCAATCGTCGATATGCTCGTATTGGTGACGTTATTGTTGCTGTGATCAAAAAAGCAATACCAAGTACGCGCTTAGAAAGATCAGAAGTGATCAGAGCTGTAATTGTACGTACCTGTAAAGAACTCAAACGCGACAATGGTCTGCTAATACGATATGATGACAATGCTGCAGTTATCATTAATCAAAAAGGGGATCCAAAAGGAAGTAGAGTTTTTGGTGCGATTGCCCTGGAATTGAAAAAAAACTTCCCTAAAATACTTTCATTAGCTCCTGAGGTATTATAAGATGAGAAGTAGGATATTTGAATGAAATTGTAGATTGTGTATCACGTATATACCTTTCATTTTGAATTTTTATTTTTTTAATTCATAAAAAAAATAAACTAATAAAAAAAGCATGTTGATTATATAAAAATTCGGAGACACCACTGATTTTAGTTTATCATGGGTAGGGACACTATTGCTGATATAATAACCTCTATACGAAATGCTGACATGAATAGAAAAGGAACAGTTCGAATAGCATCTACTAACATCACCGAAAGCATTGTTAAAATACTTTTACGAGAAGGCTTTATTGAAAATGCGAGAAAACACCAAGAAAGAAACAAATATTTTTTGGTTTTAACTCTGCGACATAGAAGAAATAGGAAAGGACCATATAGAAATACTTTAAATTTAAAAAGAGTCAGTCGGCCTGGTCTACGAATCTATTCTAACTATCAACGAATTCCTAGAATTTTAAGTGGAATGGGAATTGTAATTCTTTCTACCTCTCGAGGTATAATGACGGATCGGGAAGCTCGACTAGAAGGAGTTGGTGGAGAAATTTTATGTTATATATGGTAATCCTTCTGATATCCGAGTTAGATCAAAAATTTCTTATTTGTGATAGAACGAGCAGGTTATCTATTCTCTTCCCCCTATTAGTTGGTACCTTAAGGAGGTTTTGCTTGGAATGAAAGAACAAAAATGGATAGTAGAAGGATTGGTTATTCAATCATTTCCTAATGCTATGTTCCACGTTCGTTTAGATAATGAACAGGTAGTTCTAGGTTATATTTCAGGAAAGATACGACGTAATTCTATACGAATCCTACCGGGAGATAGGGTTAAGATTGAAATAAGCCGTTATGATTTTACCAAAGGCCGTATAATTTATAGATTCCCCCACAACGATTCAGATGATTCGGATGATTCAAAGGACTAAGTGGTTTTTCAACTTCAACATTCCTTCCCATGAGAATACAATTCGAGGTTCAAAATTTCAAGAAACTTATTTTCTTCCAAGAAATAGACTCGGAATTAAAGTAAGGAATGAAAAATATGAAAAAAGGGGCCTCTGTTCGTAAAATTTGTGAAAAATGTCGTCTGATCCGCAGACGAGGACGAATTATAGTAATTTGTTCTAACTCAAAACATAAACAACGACAAGGATAATTATTCTACTAAAAATAAAAGGAATTTTGTAAAAGATTTGATTTACGTAAAAAAAAAATGAAGGATTTGTTTTGACATGAAATGGATATATCCATATATCTCTGACTCATATTTATGAGATGATAAAATATGGCAAAACACGGACCAAGAATTGTTTATCGGCGGCGTCGTATTCGTTCGCGTAAGACTGCTGCACGTAAAATACCAAAGGGCGTTATTCATGTTCAAGCAGGTTTCCACAATACCATTGTGACTGTTACGGATGTAGGGGGTCGGGTGGTTTCTTGGGCTTCCGCCGGTACTTGTGGATTCAGGGGTGCAAAAAGAGGGACACCCTTTGCGGCTCAAACCGCGGCGGGAAGTGCTATTCGTCCAGTGGTAGGGCAGGGTATGCAACGAGCAGAAGTCAGGATAAAGGGTACCGGTCTCGGAAGGGATGGAGCATTACGGGCTATTCGTAGAAGTGGTGTACGAGTAAGGTTCGTGCTAGACGTAACCCCTATGCCGCATAATGGCTGTAGGCCTCCTAAAAAAAGACGTGTGTAGAAATAAAAATTGAAGAAATTTCAAGAGAAATAAATGATTCAAAAATATGATCAATATTTTATAATATTACTATGGTTCGAGAGAAAATAAGAGTATCTACTCGTACACTGCAGTGGAAGTGTGTTGAATCAAGAACAGATAGTAAATGTCTTTATTATGGGCGCTTTATTCTCTCTCCACTGATGAAAGGTCAAGCTGACACAATAGGCGTTGCGATGCGAAGAGCTTTGCTTGGAGAAATAGAAGGAACATGTATCACACGTGCAAAATTTGAGAAAATCCCACATGAATACTCTACCATAGTAGGTATTCAAGAATCAGTACACGAAATTTTAATGAATTTGAAAGAAATTGTATTGAGAAGTAATCTATATGGAACTTGTGAGGCGTCTATTTGTGTTAGGGGCCCTAGATGTGTAACTGCTCAAGATATCATCTTGCCACCTTATGTCGAAATAGTTGACAATACACAGCATATAGCTAGCTTGACAGAACCAATTGATTTGTGTATTGGATTACAACTCGAGAGAAATCGCGGATATCGTATAAAAGCGCCAAATAACTTTCAAGATGGAAGTTACCCTATAGATGCTCTATTCATGCCTGTTCGAAACGTGAATCATAGTATTCATTCT